CCAAGCGATCTTTTCGTAGGCGTTTGCCCCCGATCCAATCGGGGGATCGAATTGATTATAGAAATATGAGTTTAATTAGTCGGTTTATTAGTGAACAAGGAAAAATATTATCTAGACGAGTGAATAGATTGACCTTGAAACAACAACGATTAATTACTATTGCTATAAAACAAGCTCGTATTTTATCTTTGTTACCTTTTCTTAATAACGAGAAACAGTTTGAAAGAACCGAGTCGACCGCTAGAACTACTGGTTTTCGAACCAGAAATAAATAGGCTTACTCTTCAATCGAATCAAAATTCCAATCCGAACTCAAACGCAGATGGATGTTTTGTTCGAAAACTCCAAGAATCTAGATTTGATTGTCGTGTCGTAAGAACAAAAACAAAAATAATAATCACCGAATCGGGAAAGAATAAATCTTTTTTTTTGAGCGCGTTCGCTCATTTTGACGAATTTATCATCTTATCAATTTTTTATCATACTAATTTCAACTATACCTTCCCGGAGTTCATTCTCCGGGGAACGTCATTTAAATTTTTCCGGTGGATTCCTTACAATCCCCTTCTCTTATGATTTCATTGGAAATCATATAAAGACAATTCCTATTTAATATAGCTATTTGTGCAAGTATTTTACGATTAAGAAGCAATTTCCTCTTGTACAGATCGTGTATTAATCGACTATAACTATAGGATACCTTACTCCCGCGAATTACTGCATTTATCCGAGTGATCCACAAACGACGAAAATCTCTCTTTTGCCTATCTCTATCCCGATGAGCAGAAACCAAAGCTCTTATTTTCTGTTGAGTAATAGTTCGAGTAAGTCTTGAATGAGCCCCCCGAAAGCTTGATGCAAATAAACGAATTTTTGTTCTACGTTTACGAGCTACATATCCTCGTCTAATTCTGGTCATTGAATAAATGAAACTTTGATGAATAACTAATTGATTTCCGTTCTTTCAGTTATTCTTTTCCTCTTTACTGGTCGATTAATAACAAAACGGATTCTTCCAATGTATAAAATAAAAATTCCAATGGCTTTTGCTACTATAACCTTCCCGACCACTATTTTTTCTTTTTTTTAGGCATTTCACCGCTAAATAATAAATTGATTGATACTAGTAGGTATCAAAAAAAAAAATAGTAAATATAAATGGATAAATAAATAGTGGTTCCATCGTTTCTATGGTTACTTCTTAAACGGTGAGGTCCTCTCTATACACCGGAGCCTCCTTCCATTATTTAATCAATATTATTGGTAACTTGTACAGTTCACACCCTTTGGCTCTACCTATGAATTTTTTAGTAATAGGTCTTTCACAACGAGATCTACCCATACAGTAACGGTATTTAATTATGAAATTTAGCTAGGTAGCTGACCCTGTTAGTCCGTTCTTGCAAGAGTGGGAACATCATTTTCTGCTTGTTAAATAGGATTTCCCCCGCTTAATGGATAATCATTTCTTACCAATGGGGAATTGCTTCTCATCTTAAATTCAGGTGATTGGATTTGCACCAATGGAAACCATAAATTGCATACACAGGAATATAAGGGATCTTTTTGATTTTTAGATCGTGAGTGGAATTCTTCCATTCTATCCTATTCATATTCTATCCTATTCACTGGTACTGATCATTGATACTGGAAAAATTCTTTCCTTTCTTGTGTACCAGCTTATGATCTGAACGCGTCGCACATACACCCTAGTACATGTTCCTCGTCGCTGAGGACATCCCCGAAGAGCGGGGGATTTCGTGACATTTCTTATTGGCTGTCTTGTGTTTCTAATAAGTTGTTTAATGGTTGGCATGCTGAATCATATACATAATAGGCTGGTTTAGATCGATCCTAACCGGATTATTATGAATTGCTTCTATTTATACTATTTATATTTAATAGAATATTAAAATAATAGAATATTAAAAGAATATTAAACGCGGTAAGAATATAAATAAAATCTCAATAAAATCAAATCACAGATTTGTGCGAAATCCCTGCTATTTTCATTCAACCGCTACAAGATCAACAATTCCATGAGCTTGGGCTTCTGTTGCTGACATAAAAACATCCCTTTCCATATCTTCGGATACAACCCATAAGGGTTTGCCCGTTCTTTGTACATAAACCCTTGTGATGGTTTCGCGTAGTTTCAGTAGTTCTTCCGCTTCCAGGATAAATTCTCCCGTTTGTGCCTCATAAAAAGAGCTAGCGGGTTGATGGATCATTACCCTGATGATAAATAAATGGTTCCTCTATCTTGCATGATGAGGTGAAAACAAAAGAATAAAATAAAAAGAAAAAAAAGATAGAATTGAACAACCGTACAGGCATCTTTTGTGCAGTGCATACGGCTCTATAATGGAATTTACTTTTACCTTTCATCGAATAGAAAATATAGGATCTATCAGACCCAGATCGGCAAATGATCCAATTACCACCCTTCCTTTCGGGGGAGTTAAAAAATACTATGATGGTTCCGTTGCTTTATATATTT